ACGGCTCTTCGAGAGTGTATCACTTTAGGAATTCCAACGATTTGTTTAATTGATACAAATTGTGACCCCGATCTTGCAGATATTTCGATTCCAGCGAATGATGACGCTATAGCTTCGATCCGATTAATTCTTAACAAACTAGTATTTGCTATTTGTGAGGGTCGTTCTAGATATATAAGAAAGCCTTGATTAATATAATAATAAGATAAAATGACTTTTGGACCTCCATAGATTTTGAGAATTGCTTGTACGGGTCTGGAATGAAAAAAGAAAAATAAATGGGGATATTATGCGATTTGTTGGTATACAAAATATAAAATTCAAAAAAGCGACGATTGAATCAAAATAATTCCTTTTCAAGTTCTATTTCTGTCAGAGGGCAATATGAACGTTCTATCATGTTCCATCAACATATTCTATGCTATATCCGGTGTGGAAGTAGGCCAACATTTGTATTGGCAAATCGGGGGTTTCCAAGTGCATGCCCAGGTACTTATCACTTCTTGGATTGTAATTCTTATCTTATTAGGTTCAACCGCTATTGCTATTCGGAATCCACAAACTATTCCGACTAGCAGTCAGAATTTTTTCGAGTACATTCTTGAATTCATTCGAGACGTGAGTAAAACTCAGATTGGAGAAGAATATGGTCCTTGGGTTCCCTTTATTGGAACTCTGTTTCTGTTTATTTTTGTTTCAAATTGGTCCGGGGCTCTTTTACCTTGGAAACTTATACAGTTACCTGAAGGGGAGTTAGCTGCACCTACGAATGATATAAATACTACTGTTGCTTTAGCTTTACTCACGTCACTAGCCTATTTTTATGCGGGTCTTAGCAAAAAGGGATTGGGTTATTTTGGTAAATACATTCAACCAACTCCAATTCTTTTACCCATTAATATCTTAGAAGATTTCACAAAACCTTTATCACTTAGTTTTCGACTTTTCGGGAATATATTAGCTGATGAATTAGTAGTTGTTGTTCTTGTTTCTTTAGTACCTTCAGTGGTTCCTATACCTGTCATGTTCCTTGGATTATTTACAAGCGGTATTCAAGCTCTGATTTTTGCAACTTTAGCTGCGGCTTATATAGGAGAATCGATGGAGGGCCATCATTGACTTGTTTTTGATTTCGAAATAAGCTCTTTAACTTAGATAAAAGCAAAGTAATACTAATATTAGGACATTGTTTGTTTTTAAAAAAATTGTAATTGCATGAGCTTAAATCAATCAAATACTAAGATTGCTATGCAATGATTCGATCTAATGAATTCGTCTATTTTTCTAGAATAATGAAATGATAAAAAAAGGAATAAAAGAGGAAAAAACTCGATTCCTAAAAAATGGGTTGGTAGGAGAGCGTGTGTTGGCCTCGGTATCTCTAATTTAATGATTATAAGTCAACTCTTGGAACTTTTTCGAAGACGTATTCTAGAATCTGAGTGACTCTAAGATAGGAATAGTAGGTTTACATTATCTAAGGCGGACTTGTATATGTGATAATGGATTAGGGATATATAACCTAAGGATAGATCTAATTTGATTTATTGCTATAAATTGAGACGGGGATTTCAATAGAAGTACTTCCCTTTCGTCTGTGACTCTGAATGAATTGAATAAGAAACGAAATCAAGAAAAAGACCGAAGAATAAAAAGAACAATTCGGGACAAAGCAACGGACGAAGTAAAGTTGTGGGACTTCACATCAGAGTTCTGAGTTACTTCGCCTGGATCAATTTTAGTGATGGAATAATTTAGTTCTAATTCATTGGTTGCTTGTATCATTAACCATTTCTTTATTTTGGTGCGAGGAACTTATAATGAATCCACTGGTTTCTGCTGCTTCCGTTATTGCTGCTGGATTAGCCGTTGGACTTGCTTCTATTGGACCTGGAGTTGGTCAGGGTACTGCTGCAGGCCAAGCTGTAGAAGGTATTGCGAGACAACCCGAGGCAGAGGGAAAAATAAGAGGTACTTTATTGCTTAGTCTGGCTTTCATGGAAGCTTTAACAATTTATGGACTAGTTGTAGCATTAGCGCTTTTATTTGCAAATCCCTTTGTTTAATCTAATCCTAGAAATCTAAATAAAAATCCATCTTTTTTATTCCCCTGTCCTTCCCGTCCAAAATTTAACTCCTCCAATTCCTTATTAGTTAAGCTAATGCCCAATTTCCGGGAAGGACAGATTTTGGGTGGGGGTGTTCGCATATCACCTTGCTTTTTTCCTTCCCCTTCTTAGTCCAATAGAACTGAAATGTTTCAACAAACACGAGTTATTTCCCAAGTAACATAAGTCCTAGTATCGAATTATCATTCGTAGTCGAAATTGAAAAAGTCAAATCTAGTTCTACATAGAATAGATTTTTGACGCGGTTTAGCAATAAAATACAGGGGGGGCGAAGTGATACAAAAAGAACTCTGTTTGCCTTTTTTATTCTAGGGAGATCATATGAAAAACGTAACCAATTCTGTCGTTTATTTGGGTCACTGGTCATCCGC